TGACATCAATGGTCTTTTTTTCCCACAACATCACAATACCCCTGCACTGCCCTCCGCGTGCAAGGCATGCCGAATTCTATCCCTGCCACCCCAAAGATCTCTAGCAGTCCTCCTGTCAAAAGAATGACGCTTGGTTTCCTAAAGAATCACTATAACCGCTTTACATTTCTTAACTAAGCTCTTCACCACGAATCTCCTCTCCCGGTTACCCAGACCTCTCACATTCCACGATTAGATGTTTAGATTCATTGGAAACTACGGGTTTTCCTCCCCCTGGACCTCTTAACCTCACAAACCCCCCCTGTTGGATATTTAGAGTCAGTTGGATCAGAACCAGCAACAGATCCTACTATTAGTTTATGGTCTCTGCCCTTCTTTACTATGTTCCTATCTATCTATGGATCTCGTGTACAAAAATAAGAAAAATGGGCTGGTTTAAGGACGGAAGCTCCCGGTCTGAACCCCGTCGCTCGTCTTATGGAGGCGTGTGTGTGCCAGGGGAATGGAGGGAAGTGGGGAGATAAGCTCTTTTGAGCTACAGTTTATGCATATTCCTATATTGCAGATCTACTGTTGGAAGCTCCTGTTTTCGCTGTCTACTCTCTATATGGGCCCCCCTATACCAGTTTTCAGGGATGACACCTAAGGCTGAGTCAGTTTGCAAAGGGGACCCTAGTTTAAGGAGAGGAACGCTCAATGCGCCCCATTCCCTTCCACAACCGGACTCGTTTATTTACCCTAGTTATCAAGCCTTCGCCAGTGGCTCATAATCTTCCACTTAGAATCTTGTATACGGTGGCGAATAATCTTGGCTTAAGCGCTCATAGGGCATTTGCCTTTGGTCCTAGCCGACGTTGAAACAGATCCTTAATGACTGGCGTAAAGGGCAACCTTCCCACGGTATCTCTTGATACGCTTACCCGACGTGCTTCTTTTCATGTTATTGCTCTTGCCGCGCTTATTCTTCTGGTTAACGCGCCCCACTAATAAAAGATTCGAGGCTAAGCACATATCCAGGCTGAGGGTCTCGATTAGTCTTATTTGGTTCCATGAGCGGTGTACGATAGGCTCCCGGATGTTGTTGCGCATGCAAGTGAAGGTCAGGGACCACCTTATTAATGCCGTGGAGCGGGGTGCAATTGATGTTCCTTGAACGCGTGAACTTTACCTTGATGGTTATTGACTGGGTAATCCTGATGATTCTTCTTGACCAGGTAAAGGAAGATCGCTTCTGAACAGGTGGTCTGCGATAATAAGGGAATTGCTCCAGCGCCTGCCGTGGCTACTAAATCTGCAGCTGCGTCCGCTACTAAGGGCTCTGGCTTTCCTACTGAAATGGAATCTGTATATGGAACGTCTACAGAGACTGGAAGGGATGCCGTGTGCTATGGAACAGGATCCGCGCCTGTCCAGGTCGAGATCCAAAGCCATCACCTATAGGGGTTCCTTTTCCATATCCAGTTGGAGTTCGAGCTGCAGGAGGAAAGGCAGAGGCTTAAGAGGCAAAGGTCGCCTGGGTTTATTGCATGAAAAAAAGAGGAAGCATAGACAAGAGCAGCGGGTTACTCGGTTGAAGCAATAGAGGCATAGATAGAGCTAGCAGCAAACCTCAGACCTCGTGGAAAAGTCAAAAAAAATATCAATAGAAGATCCCGTGCCTGCAGGAGCAGCTTACCCCACAGCATAAAAGTGAGAAGCATCAATTGAGGTTGATCCGAAACCACCAGCAGAGAAAGCTGCGGAAAGGAAGGTAGCAGCAGTTCAAGATGTAGCTGACTAAGTTCCAGGAGCGGATTCAGTGTCAAGGTATCTAGGCGCAGATCGATATTTAGTCCATGTTCGAGAGCATGCATTAAAGCCAGAAGGAAAGGTAGAGGTAGCGGGTTCACCCGTTGATTCAGAACCTACTATCGTTGGTTGCATACCCTGTTGTCCTCGTTTACTCAGATTCAGTTGGAGCTTGTTCCAACATCCGAGCCAATTCGAGTACCGAAGCTCTCAGCAGAGCCTGCGGCAAAGGCAGAGTTTTTGGTTACATTTCCAGTTGCAGTTCGAGAACCAATGCCAGTGGATCCCACAGAGGGAAAGGAAAGGTTGGAGCAAAGATGGCAGCAGCTGGAGCATAGTAGGTAGCTAGAGCATAGGCAGAGACAGAAAAGCATATAGCGTATAAAGAGACCTCTTACTAGAGATAGATAGAGTACACTTATAGATAGGAGAGATTGCGGTTGTTCACTTTTTTCTTGCCTTTCGTGGACAAGATCGAAGATTTTCTGAACAAGAAGGCGACGAGGACGTCTGCAGAATAAGTGGGGGAGAGTGTCACAGTCGTGTCTTAGTGTCCATGTAATGTACCGTGATGCTCCCGAGTCGTGTCCATGTAGCGTCTAGGTCGTAGGAGTCGTTACCCATGTATGTAGCATAGTGGCAGTTTTGTAAAAACTTGTATAATTGGGCTTTAGGTCCCCAAGGCCCAGTATGATTGGGCTCCACTTTTGATGTTTGGGAAGCCCATAAATGCTTAGACCTTGAGGGTCTGCAAGAGAAGAGTCGTGAAGGCAAGTGTCCAAGGGAGCGGAGCATCCAAGAACCCTGTAAGTTGCCAACCGATTACCATCAAGAAAAGCTTCCTTTTAGGCATTCCATCATCTTGTTTGCCTTCCAAATTGGCTATTGCCACCTTGTGTTGCCTTGTGTGTGTGGGTTTATTAAAATAAGTAATTTATTGGTCGGTCGATACGATACTCTTTCTTGGGTTTTCAAGCGAATTGGCATGGCAGGAAGAACTAAGCTAAGGCGTGCAACCAAAGAGAATCCTAGAAATGCCTACTTCCCCATCCGATCTATATCTATGCCGGGGAAAGAAAGAAGAGCTTTCGAAAGCCACTGGGGAGGGAGAATGAACGATCGTAAAGATCTTGAATAAAGCATTGATAGCTTTGCAGAGGAGAAAAACTTTGCCCGAAAGTGTTCCTTGCATGCTGAAGTGAACAGGGGCGGTACCAACTACGACTAGAAAGCGGTCACTCCTGTCAATGAATACCATTCATAGCTGTCCATGTTAGTAACATAGCCGTAACGACTTTGTTTTACTGCTCGAGGTGGTGATTTATATATTAATAATAAATTTAAGCTTGCATAGTGCTCTTCCTATTTGTTTTCTCGGCTTTCTTCTGCCGAACCGAACGAAGACAGTTTCTCTCCCCTCTGTACCTATTGCACTGATCTCTTCTCTTTCACTCTCTTTCTTCATTCAGGAAAGGTGAAGATTGAATCGGGAACAGAAAACGAAGCAGGAACAGACTTGTCCTGTCCTTTGGTCGAGTTTGCTTCAGCTTCACTTCCTGAGCCCTCACCACTTCCTGCGACAGCTAACAAGGGGCATTTAGGACAACTCGTTCATTTAGCACAACTTCATTCCGCTCGGGCCTCTCTTTGGAGAGTCCCTTCTTTCCAATCAATAAATATAGTGCTGGCTCGCTATTCATATTATTTCTGCTTGACCGGTACCCAGAACTCCATTTTCAATGAATTCTGGGTCTGGGCGCTTAGCAGCCCCTACTTTCACATTTCTTCCTATGAAACTACTTGGTCTACTTCCATTTAGACTGAGATGGCTTCTCTTTCGACGGGTTGATCCGGGCTTCCCCACTTCAACACTCGCAGGAAAGAAAGAAAAGACCTGAATCCTACTGAAGCTGCTAACAGAGACTGAGCAGATATTGACCTATGAGATTTGTACACTTCGGCTTGGCACCTTCCTGTGGTTCGTGCTCGCACGGGCCGTTTCTCTGCCAATCTCGAATTCGAATCTTTGCTTACCCGTGGGCCTTCCAGGATCACTTTTGGAGCTCGCAACGTTGAGTTTTATTCACAGTTGATCCTTACTAATCCATATGAAGTTAGCTACTTCCCTCAGTGGGGATAAGGAATTTAATAATTAAAAACCCTTTTGAAATGGGATTTTTCCTATCTAAAATAGGGCTTTGAACCAGCCTTAGAGACCATTTTTATTTAAAGAAAGTCCCGTTTTAATGATTTACAGAAATTTGAGTTTTGTTCAATTCTTCACTTCCTGCCAGGCTTTCTGTGCTAATCCGCATTGCTTTCAAGCTTTAGCTTTAGGAGAAATTTCTAATGGAACGAGCCTTAGTTCGGTTCTGGTGCTCAATCTAGTAATAGTACGGGCAGGGCAGGTAAGGGCCAATTAAGAAAGACTTTGTAGGGAAACCCGAGTTCAACTAGAGTAGCGAACCTGGAAAGCTTAGTAGTTAGCCAGGAAAGCTGGAGTAGAACGCAAACTGGATAAGCGAATAAAGTCATTTTTTCACGAATTCTAGGCGGTTGTAGAGGGATTAAGCATTCCATTCCTTTGAACGCAATGAGAAGATCTAGGGTAGAAAGTAGCTCCCCAGTAGCTCAAAGAAAGTCTCGTCCCGACCTGGGGTTGGCTTGAGAAGGAGAGTCTCGCCGGTTGTTAACAAAGCGGCATGCAAGGAAGCAAAGATGAACCGGCTTGAGGGGAATAAATAATATATATGAATTGGAGGGTGGGTCCTTAACACCAAACTACCTTCTCTTCTAATCCTGCTACGAAATATCGATTTTCAGGCGAAATTCCAAGGTAAGGTTTTGAGCCAATCAAGTTTTTTCCTGTATCCGTCCCTGCTGTCGCAGGTGATGAAGTAGTGGGAGTAAGAAAGGGTTAGTGAATTAAATTTCCTTCAAACCTGTCAGTGTGAAATCAAGCTTCAGAGTCAACAGAGTCAAACGGTGAAACGAAATCTCTTTCATACGAATCTTATCTTATGCTTGCCCGAGGGGAGGGGATAGTAACTTCTTAGAAAAGCAAGGACGGGACTAGTTTTCAAGCGGAATTGAATTCGAAGATTAGTCTTTCTCACTTCTGCCCGTAGGGGTAATTGAAGAGAAAATGAAATGCATCCTACTAACGTCAGTTAAAAGTACATCCTACAAACGCAAGTTTGGTTTGTTTGCTTGTCCACTTTCCTGTCTTGAGGAATGATTTATATTGATTCAGACCAGAAGAATGCAAAGTTTGGGGTGTCTGGGGTTCCTCTCGAAAGGTTAGCTAGCTCGACTTCCTGTCCAGTCTGCCTTTGAAGCCTCGTTTCCTTCGTGTAAGTGAAATCGGTCTTAGTTGGATGAATAATCTAGTTCTTACTACGGTTAAACAATGCTCTTCGCTGCTGGAAGAACTTGAACTTGAGAATCACTTTCCTTTACTGGTGCTTTAGGTTCACTTCAGTAGTTCGTAAGCCTTCAGTTCTTGCTCTTCCACTGGTTACCAGCTTATGACCTGCGGGTAACTAAGGTTCTACCCTTTCTGGGGGAATTGCTCCTTGATCGGAATTAGGCCTTAGGTCTGATCATCGAAAGACGAAGGAATAGTCGTAGACTGATTCTGGGTAAATCGATCTTACATAAGGACTTTCTCTTGTTCTTCTAGTTGCTAATTCTACCTGCTCGAGAAAGCTTTCTCAATCTTCAATCTCCTAAGATTCACCGTTCACTGGCCCACTAAAAGCCTTTCCTCCACCACCAGCGACAACTAAGGCTTCACCCGCAATCGGTCTCACCTAGCGTAAAGTAAAAGAGAATCGAATCCCTTGTTAACCCGTTTGAGAGGAATAGAATGCGTTAGTAAAGGACTTCCCCACCCAGCGTAGAAAACCCCTAACCATCTAGGGGCGCTCCTGCGCCCTTACTAGTAAAGGGGGTCTGAGGTTCAGGATATGAAATAGAGCAACTTGACGTAACAGAAAAAGCGTAAACCGAGTGGAATCATAAGATCGAGTTTCATCCTCAACTGAGGAAATGTAATTGTTAAGTTAAGGTCGGTAACCTGTAGCTACCTCAGGACTATCTGACTACACTACTTGCGTTAAGGCGCTGAAGCCGGAGTTTGTTTGGTAGGGGTTAGCTTATTCCCAGACGAACCAGCCCAGTAAGAGAGATTCTCCCAGACACCAATACCTGCAGGAACTAGTAGCCACACTACGGCGTATGATAAATTCCCTGACGACTTCCCTTAACCGTAGGCTACAGTTGCTTCCTTCGCTCTTGAATCTACAACCATATCTGGTTTCGCCTGCCTTGCGCGAGACTACGCAAATGGAGGCCCTTCCGACACGGAACTAGAAAGGTAAGTCTCTGGCCCAGACTCCACGGATTCAACAAAGTAACCTCGATCAACGTATTCAACTTCACCACCGGAACATTCGGCTAAAGATATAGTTTCATCTGCAACAGAGTCCACCACATCTGCTTCAACTCGATCTACTGATTCCACTTCACCTCGATCAACTGATTCCACTGTAGAAAAAAAAATAGTAAAGCAGGAGCTCTCACTTTATATATAGTGTAGTTACGTCAGTTCCGGAGTTTGCTGGGCCGTAGTCTATTTCTTTCAGAACCTAATGCCCTTTACGACAGGCGCTAACCGCTTTCTACCAGCTCGGCTCGCCCCCCCAAGATGAAAGGGGATTGGTGGCATCGGTGCCCTTCATTCATTGGATATAACCCTCGAGCTCTAACCCAAAGTTCTGCGCTCGACCTTTAACGACGGGACAAGAAAAAAAGGACATTTAACCGAAGAGCCCTAGACCAATAGACCCAAGCAGAGCTAAAGAGCTGGCTAAATACGGATCGGTACAAGTCCTAAAAGTAGCCCTTTCTAGCTCCAATGCGGATAACGAAAAGAGAACAAGGACTAATACCAGTAGACCAATAGACCAAGTTACACGGCTAAAAGGAAAGTGCTCGGCTCGAACCCTTCTCATGGGATCGGCTTACCTCACTTTCAAGCATCCACTGGATCAGAGATCTTTCCTCCTTTAGCGGCTGAGAAAGAACAGGAAGACCAATCCCTGAACGTAGTGCAACCTTCGGTCCTTCTGAAGCCGAGAAGGAACTACTTCTTTCAATCCCTGCTGCCCGGCACTGCTCCTCAAAACCACGCTAGCTGTTCAGCTTCTAGAACTAAGCTAAATAGAAGGGAAAACCCGGGACGGGATACTGACTAGCTCGTCATGCTCAACAAACTCAAAAACAGTCGTAAAGCCAATTGATTTAGGGAAAAAAGCACAAGATATGGAAGCCTTTTTAGAGTATCTCTTCTCGTAGTACGAGATCTTTGATTTGCAACATCAGTCTCTCTCCGGAGAGCCCTCTGCTGACCGAACCTACTGCAAGCAATGGAGTAGGGCTTCTAAGTGCGTAGTCTGTTTCCAAGCTTTCTCATCTCAGGAACAAGTCGACTAAGGCTCCGATCTTCCAATCGTTGATCTAGTTGAAAAATGAGCAAATGACATTTCTCTGTAAAAAAGAAAGGGCTGTGTATCAAGAACCATAGCAATAGATAAATACAACGCCCATATCACCTTTTTAGAAGAGGTGAAGCCGTCGGTCTTTTTTGTAGTAGGTTAAGCTGCAGGTTTGTGAAAATGGGTTCAGTTGCATACTATGGAAGAATGGTAAATCAATCATCACCGGACGAAGTCAGCTTTACCCAACCAAGACGTAATAAACCACCAGAACCAGTAACAAAAGAAGCGAGTCGCAATCTTGCTATGATATACTCACTCAACGTTGACCAAGATGCGTTCTATCAAAATCTGAAGAAAGAGATGGATCCAATACTCCTAGAGTAGAGAGGTTCAACGCAATTCAGAAGGATTGATGCAATTAAGCTGACTGCTTCCAAGCACCTTATTCAACCACTTTACTAATGGAGGACAAGAAAATCCACGATGTCTACCTAAAGATCAGATTGAATCAATATTCCTAGGTGCTCGCTTGGCGCTCCCCCTGTTGATAACCTGGCCTTGGAACTGGCCTATGTAGGTACTTTACCTTTGCTTTGATCTACGCGCACTATCTTCCTCGGCGACTCATGCCCTTCCGCTGGTCTTTCGTCTCCGGTAAATAGTCTATGGCCTGCCCCGCTCTCTTTTCAATTATTACGGAGTGGTGCATACTCTTGTCTATTGAATGAAGTTCTGCCGTAGGTCCCCTAATGCTTTAGAGGAGCGAACAAAGCCCTCTACGAGAGCGATGACGATGAATAAGTTACTAAAAATCTTTATTTCTAGTACTACCCAGGTTAGTCTTTAATGTAGATGCTTTGGACACGCCCTTGGGCTTCTCTACGATTCGTACCTATGAATTCACTTCCACTTTTAGCTGCGGCACGCCATTCCCCACCGAACTACCAGCTTCGCCAATTACTTGCTGTTGGTTAGGTGCTTAGTCTCGGCTTTGGATCCACCATTGCTATCGTAGGATGATTGGACTGTCTTGAAGCCACTTCTCCGCTCTCCAAATCAGCTTCTTGGCCTACCTACTTTCGCCACCCTCGTTGGCGTTAGGGCAAACGATTTCTCTTTTCTTCCTTGAGTCAGCTCGGCAACTCCTTCAGTTCCATATTTTGATGGTAACAGAACCCACTCTTGATAAAGGGCAATAACAGGCGCAGCAATGGGCCTATCAAGAAAGAATAAACCACGGAAAGGCACTTAGAGATCCTTAGCTAAAAAGGGAATTTGTGAACTCCTGTGTCTCAGTGCCATGGCATACAAAGTCATGTCTTGGAGGATTCCATACGTCGACTCATTCAGACGAAGAACCAAAAACACAAAGATACATCATCCCCAGGCGCACAAAAGAGCTCTACTATATCTCGACGAGACGGAACAGAAGACCTTGCCAACGATAAGACTTCAAATAAATGATCTGCACCTAGCTTAGACCAGGCTCATAGTCGGGCCCAGCATCTTCCCAAAGCCCAAGACCATCCCGAAAGACAGAATTCCGTCCTATAAACAGCCGATCTTTCTGCAGCTCCTTCTTGTTAACAGGGCATTCTCCAACAGCGCAGCCTAAAGGAAAGCAATTACATCGGAGAGTTCCAGCATTCTTTATTCAAGAGCTATCACCGGCGACTCCATCTCTGCAACAGCTTTCTCAGAGCATACAGATTGGTCTGCGTTGGTACGATTGATATACAGGGAAAGAGACGAAGAGATGGCGGTATCCTTCTTCTGCCTCTTTATAAAATCTCTTTCATGACTTCGTAATGGTGAACCTCCCGCGGACTAGGGCATAGTGATCACTGGCCCAAGCAGAGTCAGTCAGTCAAGACTTCAAAGATTCACGCATGCGGGCGGTACAGCCGATCATACCGCAACCACGGACACCACTACATGAGGACGGCACATCAACAGGTCTGATTTCGGTGGTTCCGGTTCGTTCACAGACTAAACCAATTATTCCGCCAGTTCCTCTTCAAATAGTGACAAAGCGAGGAAAAGGTCTACATATAGAAGAAAATACGCCTAGTTTGATTGCAGTGCAGGCTTCACCGAAGTGAAAATACCAGTGAGCATAGCTAACCGGGGACGAGACAGACGACTTCATCCTTATTTACCGAACGAGACGAACTGTCGATTCTCCGATAAATGTCAATGACTTAACCAGGTTTCCTCGTCATTTTCTGTATGGGTGGGTAGCCAATTACTATCCTTTTTCTTATACCAGGAGAGCCCCAAGGAAAAGAGCCTCAGCCTCAGTGATGAAGAGATTGCAAGCTGAATTAGAATCGAAGCCAGCCTGACAAAGACGAACCCAGCAGGAGTAAAGGCTGGGAGAAAAGAGGTTGGAGAAAGAAGAGACCTCAACAGCGGAGGTTTCGGAGAAGCTCTCTGAGGACTTGCCTCCACAGGGTTACTTGATGGAGGAAGATTCGAAAAGAGAAGAGGAAAAGGAGTGTGGCTCGAAGTATCAAATTTTGGTAATCTGCCCGAAAGGGCGGATTGTAAGATGGTGCTTACACTGCCGCAGGAGTTCATGGCAAAGCCAAATCAAACGGAGACGTTAGAGAAAGCCGTTCCGAAAGCGGCTCCACCCTTCTTGTTGCAATTCTCAATCTCCAAAAATTGAGCAAACAAGAAAATAGAAAATAAAGGAGGCCTTCCATGACTGGGAAGGGGGCAGACTTTATATTCAATTTGGGGTCCCTCTGTCGATACCTTCTGAAGCAGGACGAGGACGGCCAACCTTTTGTGTGGGGCGCATTTTCCTTGGAGTAAATTCGCAGTCTAACTACAGGTGCTATTCGGAAGAGAGCGCGTAAGGTCAGGCGCTCCAGAGGCAGAGGTAAGGACGAGCGTCCCTGAGGTAAGGACGGGGGCCACTTACTTCGAGTCTTCGGCTGACTCCAACCAACCCCCCCGAAGCTTTAACTGAACCTCTATACCCGACAGAGGAATGACAGCGGGAATGGACCTTAGCAACCCCCTTCTCCTTCCATTGCAAATACGTATATAGATGGAAATGGTTCCCTTCCTTGAGCTGGAATGCATGAGTTGTTAATCCGTATATGAGATTGACCTCCCCTCACTTCCTCATGTAAGTCAATGTTTCCCTTAGGACAAATCTCTTTCTCTAGAGCGCAAGCCTACCTGACATTCCCTTCTATCATTCGTTCCTGGATAGCTGTGGTGTGGTGTTCCAAGAGACATATGGAAGATTTCGAAGCCTGCTCCCCTTGTGTGTGATGGGAGGTGAGGCTGTTCAAGGAAGTATCCTTGGGGAAGGCCGGGCAGTCAAGCTTTCGTGGAGAGGGCTTAAGAGAGATTGATATTCTATTCTTCGGGAAGGTCATACCAGTGATTGAGACTTTCGTCTTTCTCCTGAGCCTGTTCCCTCCGCGCGGACTCAAAACTTCATGAGCCCGAGACCCTCGCGACAACCTTAGTTTCGTAGACGGATGTGGTTCCCCGCCTATCCTATCGTTGAAGTTTATCCTTCGCCGTCGCTTAATCTTGACTTAGGAACATGGACCGAGGGAATATGTAATATTGAGTTTATCCTCCCGTCTCTGGAACTACGAAGTCTCTTATATGCTAATAGAAGCCCCTTTCTTGCCTGCTCTTGGAAATCTAGTAATGCTGAGAGGAATGATTGACAAGACGGATGTGCAACCCAAAGAATCAATCATCTTTTCTTGTGCCAACTTGATTTTCTACGAGTAAGCAAAGCTTCCTAATCCTCATTCCTCCAAAAGAAAGAAGAGAGCTCCCACCCAGTTAATCCATTCTAACACCCAGACTTTTAGCTACATCCCAGAGGGTGAAAGATCCAGAAAGAGAAAGTCACTTACTTACATCGCCAAGAAACCTCTCCCCGTGCATGAAGGAAAAGCCTTAAGGGAAATGAAGCAACCAAGGGGAATCATAAAGCGCTACGCCCGTCTATAAGCCATAGAGAATCACTTCTATTCCGTCACATAGAATCCTAACCGCTTGCTCCACGCTAGCTATTTATGTAGGATCACCATCTGTTTCGACTCGTTCGTTACCTCGCGATGAGCTTTCCTGCTCGAGAACTCCATTTTACTTGGCAGGTTTACTACTGCTGCAGGCGAGCTACTTTATAAGTGGACTACTACTACAGGTATTCGGACTTCTTCACTTATCAGTACAGATCTGCTTTGCCGACCAAGGACAAAACTCTACCCCTAAAGACTGTCGGGAAAGAATTGACTATTAGTCAAAAGTGGAATTGAACTAATAGATAGAAAGATCTCCATCTCCAAATAGAAAGATCCCCATCTCCGCTAGAAATGCAATAAATGCCCGTCTTCTTCTTCTGGTACAGGAGAAGGCATCGACCCTTCTGGAGAATCCCCCGGAACACCATCAGAGTAAGCATTTCGAATCGTAATTCTTACTTACAGCTCCAGTTGTCCCGCTAGACTGATGGCTTAGTTGCCCCGCTCCTAGAGTTCGGCTATTAGATGGATTCAATTTATCCCGAAGCGGGCTACTTACATACTATCAGTACTGACTACCACTCGTTCGATTCCCACACATTGATTGAAATGAAAGACCGGGAATCACCCTTTTAAAGCGCATTTCTTCTACTTCTACCCGGAGAACAGGGGATGAAATCCGGTTCTTTGTTCACGAGAAATCCTTCTCTTCGAAATGGAGTGGCTCGCTTGTAACGACTGAACGAGCCCAGCCTTTCCCTTCGCCCTACCAGCTTTCGTGTAACCAGACCTCTTTCGAGCCATATCTCTGCTTTGCCCGCTACCGGACTCGTCCCTATTCTTTCGAGAAAGCCTCCTCTATCCATATTCTTCTCAAAGGAGTCATTCCGCTTATCACTCTAGAACGACTCCAACCCTTTGCACCACCACAGTTGCTCCTTTCTATTAAAGAATGCTTATGATTTGATTTAAGGCAAAACCGCATATCAGATGGTCCTACAGCCGAACGAAGGAGCTCTTCCAGAGAGTTCTTTACTGTCTGGTGCAGGTGATCCACTTTTTAGTACCCATCCATAATCTTTACAAAGCCTCGAATTCTTTCTTAAACCCTGAGTGGAAGGGGTGCACGTGGGTCCCTATTTGATTGAAGAAAGGTCACTTAAGACTTTGCGTTCTATTCTTAGCCCCGCTTCTTACCTAGAAACTA